GCCGTCGGAAAAATCAGAAGTCCCAACCCTATTAACATAGGAACTGGAAGTGGAAGAAAAGGTATTATCCACGCATATTGATATGTCTGTTCCATAAAAAAAGTTTTTTTTCTTAATTAATTGTTTCCTATTCACCGGATCTTCGCTCTTTCGAAAAAGTAAATAAAAAATAAAGATATGCACTAACTTATTTAATAATTTATATTTATATTAGTATTTATTCTGAGTCTTTTCAAAATTGTTCAAATATGCAAAACAAGAAGTTACAATTGGTCAAATGATATAACCAAGTGACATATAAAAACGAATACTTATAATAGGAAAGTAGGAAAATAAAAAATATTATTAATATTCATAGAGCAAGGATAAAATTTTAGGCTAAAAAGAGTACTTGATGCTAATATGAATTAGAGGATTAACTAAGGTCGTTGGTCTAATGAAATAAAACCTCTTGATTTTAGTTAGTTTATTTAAACTCATTAACTAATTCATTATGGGATTTATTGTTTTCCATTTCAATCAAAACAATTTATTAGGAATATTTGGAAAGTTTATAAGATTATAGCTCTAAAATGCACTTTTTATCGAGCAAGGATAAAAAATGACTGAGATCCTTTTTTATCAAACTACATACCCTTTAACAGATTTTTTACTAGTCTCATTCGAGTTTTAAAGTTTAGGTGTATTTTTTTTTCAAGTTTTACTAAAAAAAGACTCAATTTATTAGGCAAAAGTTTACAAGGTATTTTATTACATGTAAATAAAATATAGAATGACTAAAATAAAGGTATTTTAGGTTCTTTATTTCTTTTGATTTCTATCCCATAGCAGATGAGATATAAACAATGAGAACTAAGAGTTCAAAACCAAAAATTTTTGGTTTTACAAATAGTGTATGGAATCAAAATTTTGTTATTTCGAGTCATTTTTTATTTTCACGGATCTTTGACGTATCTAGATTTCTATGAAGAGAATCTTTTATAAAAAAAAATAGATAATGAATATAAGATAAGAAATAATAATTCGTTTTGAACAACAGATGTCTTTCACATCCAATTATAACAATGACTAACTTCTTCTTTTTTAAATGGCAGTTCCAAAAAAACGTACTTCGATATCAAAAAAGCGTATTCGTAAAAATATTTGGAAAAGGAAAGGATATTGGGCGGCATTAAAAGCTTTGTCATTAGGGAAATCTCTTTCTACCGGGAATTCAAAAAGTTTTTTTGTACGACAAACAAATAAGTCCTAAAATATTGGAATAATTTGGAATGGATTTGACTAAAAAAATTGGATCAGTAATTAATATCATTAATATCTCAGTAATTTGTTAATTTTATATTAAAGTTAATATTTTAATATTAAAGTTAATATAAAATTAACAATTGGCAGTTCCTATTCTAATCAATATGAAATAGACTCTTAATCTTATAAAAAGAAGAAGTATTCTTCTTTCTAAATTATAAAATAAAAATAAAATAAATATATATAAGATTTTTTATTTGAATTTTTTAGTATATTTTCATTCAGATTTTGGTGGTGGGGAGTCTTCTTTTCCCCATCGACCTTTAAAAGAATAAATAATGAAAAAATTTTATATTTATCAGGAAGGGCAGATAGAATATTTTTAGTTCAAATTAATTAATTGTTCAAACTAATCCATTCCGTGTTAAAGATTTTTGGATAACTTTCTGACTTCTTAATTTATTATATATACTATATTTAATGTATTTTCCATATATACCCAATTTTCAGCCCAATGAATAATCAATAAAAGAACTTAATTGTTGAGATATTATTATATGTACAAGTGGCAATTTGGAGTAATCCAAAATAGACATATTTTAGATTCATTGATAAAATTGAGTTTGTGTTTCAAATTGAATTTATTAAATAAGATAAACCAGAAATAATGACAATAAAAGAAAAAAGTTTTTTAGTCTATCGAAGAATTCTATCGTTGCAAGAGTCGTATTTTAGAATCGGCTAAACTACGTAAAAGCCCTAAAACCAGACACCTTAAAGAAACTACTGAACCTTTAAATTGACTTTTTTGAACTCTTTTTTTTTTACTAAAAAAAACTTATTTGAGTGAATTTACTTGTTCAATCTCGACGATTGAATATAAATAGGTTATTATGAGTTCGAGCAAGCCGCTATGGTGAAATCGGTAGACACGCTGCTCTTAGGAAGCAGTGCTAGAGCATCTCGGTTCGAGTCCGAGTGGCGGCATGCCATCTTCTAAAAGATATCAAATAGATCCTATAATAAAATAAAATTAAATTCCCAATTTCTATTTCTTAATTAATACGGGGGGATCCCCCGTTTTTTCATTTTTATGATATTTTCAACTTTAGAGCATATATTAACTCATATTTCCTTTTCTATTGTTTCAATTGTAATTACAATTCATTTGATAAGCTTATTGGGCAATCAAATTAGAAAACCATATTATTCCTCAGAAAAGGGGATGATAGCTACTTTTTTATGTCTAACAGGA